TTTGTGTTTACGAACCAAACTTTTAACACAAGAAAGCCGAAGTATATATTTTATTCGATACAAACTCTTTTTTTTTGAGGATCCGCTGTGATAATGAGAAAGATTTCTGCATATACGCGCAAATCGGTCGATAATATGAGAATCTGAGGAATCGGACCAGGTCGGCTTACTAATTGGATGCCCAAATGTGTTACAAAAACGTGCCTTATTCAATGATCCAATCAGAGGAATAATTGGAACGGTTGTATCGAACTTCTTCAGAGCATTGTCTATTAGAAATGAATTTTCTAGCATTTGACTCCGTATCACCAAAGGATTTAGCCGCACACTGGAAAGATAGCCCAAAAAGTTGATAGAATACTTGTATAAGTGCTTTATATGAACCCTTCCCGGTGTAGACCACATGTGAAAATGACATTGCCATAAATTGACAAGGTAATATTTCCATTTATTCATTAGAAGAGGCGTATCCTTTGAAGCCAGAATAGATTTTCCTCGATATCTAACAGAATGCATGAAAGGATCCTTGAACAACCATAAGATATCCTGAAAATCGTTAGCCAAGACTTCGACAAGATCTTCTACTTTTCGATAGAAATAGATTCGCTCAAGAAAGACTCCAGAAGATGTTAATCGTAAATGAGAAGATTGGTTACGGAGAAAAAAGAAGATGGATTCATATTCAAATACATGAGAATTATATAGGAACAAGAATAATCTTGGATTACTTTTTGAAAAAATGGAAATAGATTTCTTTGGAGTAATAAGACTATTCCAATTAAAATATTCGTGTAGAAAGAAACGTAATAAATGTAAGGAAGAGGCGTCTTTTATCCAGTAGCGAAGGGTTTGAACCAAGATTTCTGGGCGAATAGGGTGGGGTATTAGTACATCTAACACATAATTTAAATGTGAAAATTTGTCCTCGAAAAAAGGAAATATTGAATGAATTGATTGAAAATTATGTGATTTTGCTATTTCTTTCCCTTCTAAAAAAGATACTAATCGCAGGGAAAATGGAATTTCCACAATGACTGCAAATACCTCTGATATCGTTTGAGAATCAAAATTATTGTTGTGTCCAATAAGTTGATTTTGCTTAGAATCATTAGCAGAAATACTCAAATGAATCGGTTGATACATTCGAGTAATTAAACGTTTCACACTTAGTGAACTAGATTTATTGTCATAACTCCCATTTTGCAACGAAATCCTCGATCTATTTAAATCATGATCATGAGCAAGTGCATAAATATACTCCCGAAAAAACAATGGGTAGAGGAAGTCGTGTTGCTGAGACCTATCTAGTTCTAAATATACTTGAAATTCCTCCATTTGAAATTCGATTGAAACCAAAGGTAAGGGATTTATTGGGTTATCAAATGATACATAGTGCGATACAGTCAAAACAAGGTATTGTAGTAAAAAAAAATGGATACCTTGGAAACGGGTAGACTCATCACCGGATTCTCTATCCTCTCATTTTCCATTTCATTTAATTGGTTTATCTTTGTTATAGTATAAACTGGGTGGTTAGAAATCCTTTATTTTTTCAATCCAATCGCTCTTTTGATTTTAGAAAAAAAAATCTCTTTATCAATATACTGCTTCTTCTACACATTCATCTCCAACCCATAAAAGGGACTAACTAATAGTTAGGACTCATTAAAAAATCGATAATCTACTCATGGGAAAACCTTTCCCCGCATTAGGAACTAATATCTTTTTAACGATAAATTAGATCGGGTAATCTTTCAAATTAAATTAAGAAAGAAGCTCGTTGCTTTTCGTTTCCCTATAATTGGGACATAAGGCCCTATCCATTTATTCACTCGACCCAACTTTGAATTCCATTTCTACTTTGAATTCCATTTCTTTTGTTCCCACAAAGAATTCAAACCGGATTTTGTACCGATTGAATAGGAAAAAAAATTTTGAAAAATTCTCCATTGATACGACATGCTGGTTTTTCCATTCATTCCTTTCAGGATCAGTCGTGGTCTTACAAACTCTCCCGATGGTATGGACGAATCCTTTGCTTCATAGAAATGTGTAAAAGACGCTAGCCGCACTTAAAAGCCGAGTACTCTACCGTTGAGTTAGCAACCCGAATAATTAGAATGTGTAGATACAACCGAAATCAAAATAAAATCAAAATAAAAGAAATGGAAATTGAATTTCACAACTCAATCAAAATATTAAACTAGAAAGAACTCTAATAAAAAAATTTCTAATCGACTCGGAACATAAAAAAAACAATTAAATGAACAGATCAGATAAAAATCCAAGAAATTATGAGAGAAAAACATAGAAAAATATAGAGTCAAAATTTATTGATTGCTCCTTAGTTCTTATGTTATCCAGTGGTATTCTTTTTTTTTTTTCACTAAAAAAAAAAACTTCTTGTAGAACATTAAATCCAACGAACCTGTCATTTGAATGAAGTAAAGAAAAAAACCAAACATATGGTATGGGATGGAAATAAACGGATCCATTTATCTACGATCAAATTATATTTCTTCGATATACTGTTGTCAATATGACTGTTAATGTTAAATATGAATCGTGAAAAAAGAATATAAAACAATGGCAAAAACAAAAAAAAAACAAAATAATTTACTAAATACTTAAATAACTAATCCGATAAATAGAAAAAATTTATAAATATTGGAAAAAAATCTAAAAGCAAAAGGACTTGTACTGAATTTGCACTACATAGAGAATATACATATCCAAATGAATCCAAAAGAGGTGTAGGTGAAAGAATAAGAATAAATTAAGGAAAAAAAGAAATCTCGGGTTTAGTCAATCAACATATTCAATCAATCAATCCAACCAATATTAAGTAAAATAAACAAGCTTAATCCCTTGTTTTGTTATTTGTTAATAGATTTCCATCGAAAAACCGACCGGTTGTGGGTAATGTCCATTTTTTTATATTTCTAGATCCACTTACTTCATTGTATTCACTTGATCTTGTTTATATGTATCTTATATCAATCAAATTCTAGCAATAAAATCGATTTTTGTCCTTATACTTATAGAACATGATATTCTATAGTAGCAATATGAAATAGGAATAATAAATCGATTGGACTAGAAAAAAAGAGGGGGTTAGTAAAGAAAAAGTTATACAAAACTATATAAGAGTCATCCACACCCTCTTTTTTTTTGTTCTAGTCCTTAATAGAATTTTGTTTGATTAAGAACTAAGTTGCGTAAAAACCCCTGCCTTTTTTGAAATATCATGAACAGTTCCTGTAGGTTGAGCGCCTTTTTCAAGGAAAGATAGAATAGCAGGAACATTTAAATGGGTTTGATTATTTATCGGATCATAAAAACCCACTTTCCGAAGATCTCTTCCTTCTCTTCGGGCTCGAACATCAATTGCAACGATTCGATAAATGGCTCATTGGGATAGATGTAGATGAACAATACCCCCCCTAGAAACGTATAAGAAGTTTTCTCCTCGTACGGCTCGAGAAAAAGAAAAAAATGATTAGAAGTTATTATGTATCAAATTCGAATGTCAAATAGATCTATAAAATCATCAAATCAATTCGAGATTTAAGTCCTTCTTTTTTTTCTTCTTTTTCAAAAAAGAAGAAAAAAAGTATTCGTACTCTCATAACTCAAGTTGGATAACTTTCAAATAGCAAAAAAAAATCCTTAAGCAATCTCATTTTTTGAGTGGTCTCTAACCCCTTTTTGTTTGTCTCCTTTCGAATCGATTTTTTGATTCTGCATTCTGATCTAATTGTTGAGACAATTGAAAAGGTATTTCCTTGTTCCAGGATCTTTTAGCTTTGTCTTGAATCATTGGGTTTAGACATTACTTCGGTGATCTTTAATCGTTTTTAAAAACGGCAGCAACATACCCCTTTTTGTGATTTTGTGATTTCTTTCTAGCAAAGAATCATACGAACAATTGATTCTTGCATGATACACTTTTGATCGAAAGAGTTTTACCAATTCAAAAGAATTTGTCTTTTTGATTTCAAAATTTCTCGAATTGGATCCTTTCGATTTCTATATCAAAAAATATACTTACGAAGTTTGTTCCAACTTATTAATTGGTATTAACCCTAGACCCTTGCCCCTGAGAAATAAATAACTATTTTCTACTCGAGCTCCATCATGTACTATTTACATTACAACTCAACAAAAAACATTGGCGAGGATTGTAGTAGAACAGAACAAAAGATGTCGAGCCAAGAGCCCATTCATTCCTAGATAATATAAAATAGAAAATGGTGGATGTAAAAAAATCCACAGCTGATCATGTCCTTCAAGTCGCACGTTGCTTTCTACCACATCGTTTCAAACGAAGTTTTACCATAACATTTCTCTAGTTTGGAACCGGTATGTAATTGATTCAATTATGGAATCATGAATAGTCATTGCTTCGGTCGATACACAGTACTTTTTCCTTCTATATTTCCTTCTATATGAAAGGAATAGATAATTTATGAAGAAAAAGTCTCAGTTAAGAATTCAATTTAACCCTCTTTGTATGAATGCAATATTGTTATTCTTTTTATTTATAAATATAAATAACACGAATAAAAAAGAATTCTTTTTGAATCCGCGTTGCATCTTCAACTTATTTAATTTAAAAAATTTTCTACCTCGACACACCATTTGAATAAAGTTTTACTAAAGATTGTACTTGATCATCATAAGAGAGATAAATCCATATTCGGATTGAACTGATTTTAAACAGATAAATAGATCGAAAAGCAATTTTTTTTCGAAATTGGATACAAAAAACTAATGAAAGGGAATACTTAGGTTGTTATTCTTTCATCCTCAAAGAGAAAATCCGAATTGCAAAAAATCGACGATTTCCGTATCTATTAGATTAGACTGAAAAGTTTTCATTGGAAGTCATTATGGGTATTCTATGTTAAATATTTAACAGTAAGGTAAAGGTTCAGAAATACAAATCTTTTTCAAAAAAAGGCGAAAGAACGCTATCGCTGAAATAGAAGGATAGCAATCGATGCATAGAAGCATTTCATCAATTTATGCATACTTTCTTTGGCTTGGTCTTGAGGTTGAATAATCTTTCCCTAAAATGAAAATGAATTAAATAATTAAAATGTAAAGTAAATAAGATGTATGAATCGCCCCCGTCTCAATTGTTATTACATAGATTTACAATTATTCATTAGAACCAAAGACCAAATACCTAAAAATGAGGGTAAAAACTCATTAGATATGGAACTTGAGTATTTTTTAATCCAATTTTGACAGACATAGATATTCAAATTGATATCTTCCATCGCCCACTAACTTTTATCTACTTTCACTCTCAATTCATTCTGTAAGGATGATGAATCATAAATAAAAAAAAGATCCTATTTTACAGGCCGCTAGACTATTTTTTATAAGATACAAAGCCAAAAAGAAAAAGGTGCAGATTAAGTCATTAACTAGTCTTAGTCTTAAGAGACTTAATCCCTTTGATTGAATTCAATCAGTATCAGGAATACCCTCTTGTTTCGAATTCAGAAATGAGACGTAAGGCTTTTCTAAGCAACGAACTTAAATCAAAAAGTGAAAAGGGGGGCATAAGCTAAATAAAAAGGCCCGTCCGACTTTTTTTTGAATTCAACCTCTTGTTCTTGGGATCTATGTTCCTATCTTACCCGGATGACAAAAAGATCTGATTCCGAGAAGAATTTTTCAAAATTAGAAGTAAGAAGTCCATTTTATCAAAAATTATACTCTTAAATGGAAGGGTGCTCACAAGGGTAAGTTTTAGTCATTCGGATATATATTAGAGTCCACTCTGGGACGGAAGGATTCGAACCTCCGAATAGCGGGACCAAAACCCGTTGCCTTACCACTTGGCTACGCCCCATTTCAATTTCTATTCAATACTAATAAAGATTAGTATTGGTATTGGTTGTTCGTCAATTCCAATTCAAATCCCTATGGAATAAATTCGATTCTTGTTTTAGTCTTAGGATTTTGACACGTGTAGATGTCGAATTAAACCAAATTTATTGATCATTACATATAATTCAATTAAGATATTGTATGAAAGTATCATTTCTTCTATTCTCTTGTGAGAATTGAAGAATTTTGGTTTTGATTGGTTCGGTTCAAAGAAGTATTTTTTTTTGTTTACCTTACTTTCTTTTCTTCCTTTTTACCTTATTCTTAATTTTTACCTTATATCAATAACATATTAATAACTCAATCAAAATACAATTATCTCCAAGAACAAAATGTTTGTTATGCTTAATATCTTTAGTTTGATCTATATCTGTCTTAATTCTGCCCTTGATTTGAATAGTTTGTTATTTGCCAAATTGCCCGAGGCCTACGCTTTTTTGAATCCAATTGTAGATGTTATGCCAGTAATACCTCTTTTCTTTTTTCTCTTAGCCTTTGTTTGGCAAGCTGCTGTAAGTTTTCGATGAGATCTTTAATACTGTCCTAGAAAAATTCATGATTTATTCGAGTTCGAGAAAAAAATTGTAACAATTGATAAGATCAGATGAGTCTTACAATATGAACAAACCCTCAATTCAAAGGGTCAAATTCTTGGATAGCCGCGAGAATTTTTGATCCCCTTCTAATTGTGTGAATTTCTGAAAACTCTTTTCGATTTCTAGAAGTTCTAAAAGCGCTTCATTTCTTGGTGTCAAAATAGGATATGTAGTATAAAAATAGAGAATCTATTCTCTTTTTCCCCAAAAAACGGATTTGGAGATTGTGTAATGCTTACTCTCAAACTCTTTGTTTACACCGTAGTGATATTCTTTGTTTCTCTCTTCATCTTCGGATTCCTATCTAATGATCCAGGGCGTAATCCCGGACGTGAAGAATAAAAAATAAGAAGATTTTCCTTGCTTTATTATTCGAAATGTTCGTAAGATTTTCTCTATTCCGCATCTTTAAATATTAAAAAAAAAGGTTTGCTAAATTCGAATTTGAAAGATACCAAGCCCTCGACGGAAACGGAAAGAGAGGGATTCGAACCCTCGGTACGAATAACTCATACAACGGATTAGCAATCCGACGCTTTAATCCACTCAGCCATCTCTCCTAATTGAAAAAAAAAAGACAATTACTATGTTCCATTACACAAAAAATAATGTTTGAAAAAAGCCCTTTATTTGCTTTATTTATTATTTATTATCTAATTTATTATCTAAATTATATATATAAATAGATTATTATATAGCCTATCTTATATAGATTACTTATATAGATTATCTAGATTATTTTTTTATTCTATTTTGTATTGTATTATACAAATAAATACAACTTTTTAGATATATACAACTTTTATTAGCAATTCTATTTTTAGAAAATGAAAATCAAGGACTCAAAAAAGATATCTCGAATCAAAATAGAAAAATAAAAGAAAATAAAGAATATCTCTTAAATTTCGTTCAAAAGGGCCTTTTTTTTGATTTCCACGGCCTGGCCTGGCAGTATCCAGCCGGGCCCTTCTTTGTTTTGTTCCAATGAACCATACCGCTG